ATTTCTATTGAAATAGTGATTTCAAAATAGATAGTTTCAAACTTTGCTTTCGAGAATAAGAATAGCCTAAAACCTTTATCTACACCAATCCACACCATCCCTATTCCAATTTGATTTAATTAAAATTTATTCCGAAGTATCTTCAAAAAATAGGATAACTTCTCTTTTCCTGGTCAGGTCAACAAAGTCATGAAATATTTCGATTTATTTTTTCTATAAAAAAAAATGGATTTGCCTGGACCAATACATGATTTTCTTTTAGTCTTTCTGGGATCGGGTCTTATATTTGGAAGTCTGGGAGTAGTATTACTTCCAAATCCAATCTATTCGGCCTTTTCATTGGGATTCGTTCTTTTTTGTATATCCTTATTCTATATTCTATCGAACTCGTATTTTGTAGCTGCCGCGCAACTCCTTATTTATGTAGGAGCTATAAATGTTTTAATCATTTTTGCTGTGATGTTCATGAATAGTTCAGAATATTACAAAGATTTTCATCTTTGGACCGTTGGGGATGGAGTTACTTTAATGGTTTGTACAAGTCTTTTTATTTCACTAATTACTACTATTATAGATACGTCCTGGTATGGGATCATTTGGACGACAAAATCAAACCAGATTCTAGAGCAAGATTTGATAAGTAATAGTCAACAAATTGGAATTCATTTATCAACAGATTTTTTTCTTCCATTTGAACTCATTTCCATAATTCTATTAGTCGCTTTAATAGGTGCAATAGCTATAGCTCGGCAATAATCAATATTAAATTTTGAAATTGAAGAATTCAAATAGGATTAACTGAAAGGAGTGTTCTAATCCTTTAATTTGAGTTTCTGTCTAAATCAAAAATAGAATATAAATACTTTTCTATTGATCTATTACCAATATATTCCCTTGCTTTCTTCCAGACTTGTTAGAGTTGAATGGATTGAATTATTGTTCAGATTTAAATGAATCACGATTGATAAGGAGTTGGTTAATGATGCTCGAACATGTACTTGTTTTGAGTGCCTATTTATTTTCTATTGGTATCTATGGATTGATCACAAGCCGAAATATGGTTAGAGCACTTATGTGTCTTGAACTTATATTAAATTCAGTTAATATCAATTTTGTAACATTTTCGGATATTTTTGATAATCGTCAATTAAGAGGAGACATTTTCTCCATTTTTGTTATAGCTATTGCAGCCGCTGAAGCAGCTATTGGACTGGCTATTGTTTCATCAATTTATCGTAACAGAAAATCAACTCGTATTAACCAATCAAACTTGTTGAATAAATAATATTAATTCATATAAATTATAAATAGAAATTTGAATATTAATAAATTAATTAAAATTTGCAGGTTTTATACGGGTAAAGTCTCATCGTGGTTGCAAAAAATAAGAAATCAAAGAATTTTGGCCCTCGCCATAAACCAATTCGGAAGTAGATCGATTCTGATCACTCATTGATTCGTCTGGTATCTAACTGGTATCTAAATAGAAGATTTATTTATAAATGAGTTTACTAGACCGAAAATTTCTGATGTTGAAAAATGTATAGATCCAATGTCACATTCAGTAAAGATTTATGATACATGTATAGGCTGTACTCAATGTGTCCGAGCGTGCCCTACCGATGTATTAGAAATGATACCCTGGGACGGATGTAAAGCTAAACAAATCGCTTCTGCTCCAAGGACCGAAGACTGTGTTGGTTGTAAGAGATGTGAATCCGCCTGCCCAACAGATTTCTTAAGTGTTCGAGTTTATTTATGGCATGAAACAACCCGCAGTATGGGTCTAGCTTATTGATACGTTCCATAACACTCTACTTGAATCCATTTTCGTTTTCTTTTTTACCGACAAAATCCGTGCTCAAAATTGGTTGAATGGTTTGAGCACGGATTTTTCTGGCCCAAGCCTATCTTGTCTTTACCACGAATCATTTTCCTTTCTTAACAATAATTGTAGTTTTGCCAATATTTGCGGGTTCCTTAATTTTCTTTCTTCCACATAGAGGAAATAGAGTAATACGATGGTATACTATATGTATATGTATCTTAGAACTTCTTCTAACGACTTATACATTTTGTTTTCATTTCCAATCGGATGATCCATTAATACAACTAGTGGAAGATTATAGTTGGATTAGTTTTTTTGATTTCCATTGGAGATTAGGAATAGATGGACTCTCTATAGGACCCGTTTTACTGACGGGATTTATCACTACTTTAGCTACTTTAGCGGCTTGGCCAGTTACTCGTGATTCTCGATTATTTCACTTCCTGATGCTAGCAATGTATAGTGGGCAAATAGGATTATTTTCTTCTCGAGACCTTTTACTTTTTTTCCTCATGTGGGAGTTAGAATTAATTCCCGTTTATCTACTTGTATCCATGTGGGGGGGTAAAAAACGTCTCTACTCAGCTACAAAATTTATTTTGTACACGGCGGGAGGTTCTGTTTTTCTTTTACTAGGAGTTCTGGGTATCGGTTTATATGGTTCTAATGAAC